CGTATAGAAATAGCTGAAACCTGGGATAGCATTATTTTTGCTCAAGCAATAAGAGGTTGTGTTTTAGTAATTCAATCGATTCTTCGAAAATATATTATATTGCCTTCATTAATAATAGCTAAAAATATCATTCGTATGTTATTATTTCAAATTCCCGAATGGTCCGAGGATTTAAAGGATTGGAATAGAGAAATGCATGTTAAATGCACTTATAATGGAGTTCAATTATCAGAAACAGAATTTCCTAAAAACTGGTTAACAGACGGTATTCAAATAAAGATCCTATTTCCTTTTCGACTACAACCTTGGCACAGATCTAAGTTAAAATTCTTTTCTAAAGATCCAATAAAAAAGAAAAGACAAAAACATGATTTTTGTTTTTTAACAGTTTGGGGAATGGAAACTGAACTTCCTTTTGGTTCTCCCCGAAAAGAACTTTCACTTTTTGAACCCATTTTTAAAAAATTAAAAAAAAAAATTAGAAAGTTGAAAAAAAATGGTTTTCTAACTCTAACAATTTTTAAAGAAAAAAGAAAAATATTTCTACATTTACCGAAAGAAACAAAAAACTGGTTCATCAAAAGTATTCTATTTGTAAAAGAAATAATATCAAAATCAAAAAGAAATCCGATTCTATTATTTGGATTTAGAGAAGTATCTGAATTAAATGAAACTAAAAACGAAAAAGATTCACCAATCACTAATGGGACTATTCATAAATTTTCCACTTCAATTCGATCTATGGATTGGATAAACTATTCACTGACAGAAAAAAAAATGAAAGATCTGAATGCCAGAACAAAGACAATAAGAAATCAAATAGAAAAAATTACAAAAGAAAAGAAAAAACGATTTCTAATCTCAGAAAGAAATATTAGTCCTAACAAACTAAGTTATAATGCTAAACGATTAAAATTAAAATCATCAAAAAATATTTTACAGATATTAAAAAGAAACAATGCTCAATTAGTCCGTAAATCATATTTTTTTATAAAAATTTTGATTGAAAAGATATATATAGATATCCTTCTAGCTATCATTAATATTCCGAGGATCAATGTACAGTTTTTTCGTGAATCACCAAGAAAAATGATTACTAAATACATTTCTATGTATAATAAAAACGAAAATCACCAAAGACTTGATAAAACAAATCAAAATACACTAATTCACTTTATCTCGAGTATAAAAAAGGTATTTAATTATAGTAATTTTAACAAGAACTCACAGATTTTGTATAACGTAACCTCTTTGTCACAAGCATATGTATTTTACAAATTATCACAAGTCCAAGTTATTAACCTATATAAGTTAAGATCTGTCCTTCAATATCATGGAGCATCTCGTTTTCTTAAGAATGAAATAAAAGATTATTTTGGAGTCCAAGGAGGATTTCAGTTCAAATTAAAAAATACAAATTTTAAAAATTCTGTAATGAATGAATGGAAAAACTGGGTAAGAAGTAATTATCAATATAAATACGATTTATCTCAGATCAGATGGTCTAGCTTAATATCGCAAAAATGGCGAAATAAAATGAATCAACAGCATATGATTCAAAATAAGGATTTAAATAAATGGAATTTATATGAAAAAGACCAATTTATTCATTACGAAAAACAAAATAATTTGGAAGTCGATTCATTATCGAACCAAAAAGATAATTTTAAAAAATACTATAGATATAATATTTTATTATATAAATCCATTAATTATGAAGATAAGAAAGACTCATCTATTTATGAATTACCATTCAAATTAAATAATAAGCAAGAGATTTTTTATAATTACAAAATAGATAAAAGTAAATTATTTGATATGTCGGGAGGTATCCCTGTCAATAAGCATCTAAGAGAAGATGATATTATCGATACGGAAAAAAGCTCGCATAGAAAATATTTGGATTGGAGAATTCTCCCTTTTTGTCTTAGAAAGAAAGTCGATATTGAATCCTGGATCGATACCGGAACCAAACAAAAAAAAAACCTTTTTGATTGGATGGGAATGAATGAAGAAATACTAGATCGTCCTACATCAAATTTAGAATTTTGGTTCTTTCCAAAATTTGTGATACTTTGCAAGGCATATAAGATAAAATCATGGATGATACCAATCAAATTACTTTTTTTAAATTTTAATGGAACTAAAGATGTTAGTGAAAATAAAAAAATCAACAGAAAGCAAAATAACGATCCTTTATCATCGAATGAAACAAAATCCATTCAATTAAAAAATCAAAATCATGAAGAAAAAGAGTCTGAGGATCAAGTAGATCTTGAATCAGTTCTAGCAAACCAAGAAAAAGATGTTGAAGAAGATTATGCAAGATCAGACAGGAAAGAGCGTAGAAAGAAAAAGCAATACAAAAGTAATACGGAAGCAGAACTTGATTTTTTGCTAAAAAGGTATTTATGCTTTCAATTAAGATGGGATGATTCTTTAAATCAAAAAATAATCAATAATATCAAAATATATTGTCTCTTGCTTAGACTGACAAATCCACGAGAAATTATTATATCCTCTATTCAAAGGGGAGAACTGAGTCTAGATATTCTAATGATTCAGAAAGATTTAACTCTTACAGAATTGATGAAAAAGGGAATATTGATTATCGAATCAACCCGTCTGTCGGTAAAAAATGATGGAAAATTTATTATGTATCAAACCATAAATATTTTATTGGTTCATAAGAGAAAACAACAAATTAATCAAAGATACAGAAAAAAAAACTCTATTGTAATAAATCAAAGTTTAATTAGAAATAAAGACAAAAATAATTATGATTTACTTGTTCCCGAAAATCTTTTATCCTCTAAACATCGTAGAGAATTGAGAATTCTAATTTCTTTCAATTCAAAAAATGAAAATGATATCAATACAGAAATTATCAATAATAATAACATAAAAAACCACGCTCACATTATAGATAAAAGCAAACGTTTTGATAGAGATAAAAATAAACTAATTAAATTAAAACTTTTTCTTTGGCCCAATTATCGATTAGAAGATTTAGCTTGTATAAATCGCTATTGGTTTGATACCAATAATGCTAGTCGGTTTAGTATGGTAAGGATACATATATGTCCACGATTAAAAATTCGGTAAAGTTCCATTTGTCATATATATCCCATAGCATATCTAATCTAGTATATGAAATATATGAAAACAAAGAGAGACGTCCATATACATTGTTTTACATCCCATATTCCATTCTGATATATGGAATTCAATCATGTATCAATTCGATCTAGAAATGAATCAATCCAATTTTTCGTTTTAGATTTTTAGATATAGATATAATTTTTTTTCCTTTGTAAGGGAAGAAATATACCATCTTTTATGTATTTCTAGCCGAATCAAAAAAAAAATTGGATTGATTTTGGAATTCCTAACGAATTGAAGATTATTGTGTATACCAAATTCAAACCAACTGACATTCTTATTTAATATTACATTATTTATTATTACTGATCAATAAAACTATACTTAACAAAGGCGGGAGGAGGGGGATTTCATTTTATGGTAAAAAGTGCATTCATTTCAATTATTTCACAAGAAGACAACAAAGAAAACAAGGGATCCGTTGAATTTCAAATAGTAAGTTTTACTAATAAGATACGAAGACTTACTTCACATTTGGAATTGCATAGAAAAGACTATTTATCTCAAAGAGGTTTACGGAAAATTCTAGGAAAACGCCAACGACTACTATCTTATTTGGCAAAGAAAAATGGAGTACGTTATAAAGAATTAATTAGCCAGTTGAACATTCGGGAATCAAAAACTCGTTAATTTGAAGAGTCTTTTTTTTTTTTATTATTTGATTTATTAGATCTTAAACTTGAATTTTGATGAACTTATTTTCGTTTTCAGTAATTCATGGAAAAATCAATCGAGGAACCCCCTATGAATGTACCAGCTACAAGAAAGGACTTTATGATAGTCAATATGGGGCCCCACCACCCATCAATGCATGGCGTTCTTCGACTCATCCTTAGTCTAGACGGTGAAGATGTTATTGACTGCGAACCAATATTAGGTTATTTACACAGAGGGATGGAAAAAATTGCGGAAAACCGAACAATTATACAATATTTGCCTTATGTAACACGTTGGGATTATTTAGCTACTATGTTTACAGAAGCGATAACCATAAATGGACCGGAACAGTTGGGAAATATTCAAGTACCTAAAAGAGCTAGCTATATCAGAGTAATTATGTTGGAGTTGAGTCGTATAGCTTCTCATCTCTTATGGCTTGGCCCTTTTATGGCAGATATTGGGGGGCAGACCCCTTTCTTCTACATTTTTAGAGAAAGAGAGTTAATATATGATTTATTCGAAGCTGCGACTGGTATGAGAATGATGCATAATTATTTTCGTATCGGAGGAGTAGCAGCTGATCTACCTCATGGCTGGTTAGATAAATGTTTGGATTTCTGCGATTATTTTTTAACAGGAGTTGCTGAATATCAAAAACTTATTACGCGAAATCCTATTTTTTTACAACGAGTTGAAGGAATAGGTATTGTTAGTGCAGAAGAAGCAATAAATTGGGGTTTATCAGGACCAATGCTACGAGCTTCCGGAGTACGATGGGATCTTCGTAAAGTTGATCATTATGAGTGTTATGACGAATTTGATTGGGGAGTCCAGTGGCAAAAGGAAGGGGATTCGCTAGCTCGTTATTTAGTCCGAATTGGTGAAATGACGGAATCCGTAAAAATTATTCAACAGGCTTTGGAAGGGATTCCAGGGGGGCCTTATGAAAATTTAGAAACTCGAAGTTTTGCTAGAGAAAGGAATCGAGAATGGAATGATTTTGAATATCGATTTATTAGTAAAAAAACTTCTCCCGCCTTTGAATTGCCGAAACAAGAACTTTATGTTAGAGTTGAAGCACCAAAAGGAGAGTTGGGAATTTTTCTGATAGGGGATCAAAGTAGTTTTCCTTGGAGATGGAAAATTCGCCCGCCGGGTTTTATCAATTTGCAAATTCTTCCTCAATTAATTAAAAGAATGAAATTGGCTGATATTATGACAATATTAGGTAGCATAGATATTATTATGGGGGAAGTTGATCGTTGAAATGATAATTGATCCAACAACAGTACAAGCTATCAATTCTTTTTCCAGATTGAAATCCTTAAACGAAATCTATGGAATTATATGGATGCTTGTCCCTATTTTGACTCTTGTATTGGGAATCACGATAGGCATACTAGTAATTGTGTGGTTAGAAAGAGAAATTTCTGCAGGGATACAACAACGTATTGGACCTGAATATGCCGGTCCTTTTGGAGTTCTTCAAGCTCTAGCGGATGGAACAAAATTACTTTTCAAAGAAAATCTTTTTCCATCTAGAGGGGATACTCGTTTATTTAGTATCGGACCATCCATAGCAGCCATATCAACTCTATTAAGCTATTCAGTAATTCCTTTTGGCTATCACTTTGTTTTAGCGGATCTAAATATCGGCGTATTTTTATGGATTGCCATTTCAAGTATTGCTCCCATTGGACTTCTTATGTCAGGATATGGATCAAATAATAAATATTCCTTTTTAGGTGGTCTACGAGCTGCCGCTCAATCGATTAGTTATGAAATACCATTAACTCTCTGTGTATTATCCATATCTCTACGTGCGATTCGTTGAAACATAAATTTTTCCCTATCCCCCCCCCCTTTTTTTTTTTATTAGGAAAAAGGTAAAATTAATTGAATATATTGAATATATATCCTTATTTTTTTATTCATCATTTGGGTTGATGAACTAAATTAGATAGTTATATGAGTGAAAGAAAACAGCTTCTAAATTTGCAGTAAAAAAAATCGAGACTCATTTCTTATGTACAACAGGAAAGCACAAATAAACATAAGAAGATGAGATCATTTGTCCCAAAATTGGTTGATTAGTCATCCTGGCTTGAAAGCGGGCTCAAAGAATCAACCTTATTGAGTTTTTACTATCATTTATATATATATATATATATTATTGTAATGCTAGTAATGCTACCGAGCAGTTGAGTAAAAATAAAAATGAGTGGATGGTTAGGAACACCAAGATACATAAAAGATTAGTAATAGAATTATCAAAAATAAAAGAATATTAATTGGGGCTTTAAATTAGTAGAAATGATCAGGCAGTACTCCCCACGATTCCGATCCAGAGTATGCTCCTATCCACCAATTAAACAAATGACTATCAGGAACGAAGTAATCTTTTCCTTTTTTTTTTCAGAAGGAAGAATAGGAACAAAAAAAAGAATAGACTTACAATAGAAAAAGAAAAAAAAAGAATCCTTTATTCTTCTTTCTTTCCTATCTCGATATTCATATAAATATAAATTGAATTCGTGTCATAATTCATGAACTAATGGAATGTCTAATTCTTTTTCGTAATCGAAAATGATAGGTTGAAATATTTATTGGTATTTCTACAAGAAGTATTTTATTGAAAGATTTAAGTTATTGCTCAAGAAAGAAAAATTGAAATTCTTAAAAGATGAGATCAATTCAGAAGTACTTTACTTTAGTATTATAACAGACAGAATTACATTGGTCAAATTTTTGAATTGGGGGCATCCGATAGATTTTGATCCTATCTATCCTACAAATAGATCAAGATAAATAATATGATCTGGCCCTTAGATTTATTTATGGCCTTCGAGGAGCCATATGAGGTGAAAATCTCATGTATGGTTCTGTAATAGCGATGGGGACAGTGATGTCATCACCGACTATGATTATCTAACAGTTCGAGTACAGTTGATATAGTTGAGGCACAATCAAAATATGGTTTGGGGGGATGGAATTTGTGGCGTCAACCTATAGGATTTATCATTTTTTTCATTTCTTCCCTAGCAGAATGTGAGAGATTACCTTTTGATTTACCAGAAGCAGAAGAAGAATTAGTAGCAGGTTATCAAACTGAATATTCGGGTATCAAATTTGGTTTATTTTATGTTGCTTCCTATCTAAACTTATTAGTCTCTTCATTATTTGTAGCAGTTCTTTACTTGGGCGGTTGGAATATCTCTATTCCGTACATATCTGTCCCGGAGTTTTTTGATTTTGAAATAAATAAAGTAGGTAGAGTTTTTGGAACAACAATGGGTATTCTTATTACATTGGTTAAAACTTATTTGTTCTTGTTCATTCCTATCACAACAAGATGGACTTTACCTAGACTAAGAATGGACCAACTATTAAATCTTGGATGGAAATTTCTTTTACCTATTTCTCTTGGCAATTTATTATTAACAACCTCTTCCCAACTCTTTTCACTATAAAGTAATTCTTTTGTATATTTATAGTTTGTCTCAAACAAGATAAAGAAACAAATATAAAATTATTCATAGAGATTCACGATATGTTCCCTATGGTAACTGGGTTCATGAATTATGGTCAACAAACCATACGGGCTGCAAGGTACATTGGTCAAAGTTTCATGACTACCTTATCCCACGTAAATCGTTTACCGGTAACTATTCAATATCCTTATGAAAAATTAATCACATCGGAGCGTTTCCGCGGTCGAATCCATTTTGAATTTGATAAATGCATTGCTTGTGAAGTATGTGTTCGTGTATGTCCTATAGATTTACCTGTTGTTGATTGGGAATTGGAAACTAATATTCGAAAGAAACGATTGCTTAATTACAGTATTGATTTCGGAATCTGTATATTTTGTGGCAACTGCGTTGAGTATTGTCCAACTAATTGTTTATCAATGACTGAAGAATATGAGCTTTCTACCTATAATCGTCACGAATTGAATTATAACCAAATTGCTTTAGGTCGTTTACCAATGTCAGTAATTGACGATTATACAATTCGAACAATTTTGAATTCACCTCAATCTTTAATCAAAATGGACAAACCCCCTTTGATTAAAGATTGATTGAAGAGTCATTTTTAATCATTAAACAAAGATCTAGGTTTGATCTAAAAGTCTGAAATCTTTTTTTTTTTCATTTTGCATTTTGTTTGGTCAATAACTACAAAAGCTACAAATCCCAACTAGCGATTGGATTTGATTGATTGGTAAGAATTGCAGCGTAGCTTAATTTAGATTGAAAATCTATTAATATAGTCATAATTCTATCCATAATTATTTCTATTTCGAAATAGAAATTAAAGTATCCATTTTTATTTTTTCGAGAAAGAATGGGATTAGTCTGATATCAGTACTACAGTAATTTTAACCTTTTAGGATTAAATTAACCCATTCTAAATAAGTTTCTCCTGGTCGGGTCAATAAAGTCATGAAAAAAAAGAATTTGATTTTTTTATCTTTTATTTTACGTACAATGAATTTACCTGGACCAATACATGATTTTCTTTTAGTCTTTCTAGGATTAGGTCTTATATTAGGAGGTCTAGGAGTGGTATTACTTACCAATCCAATTTTTTCTGCCTTTTCATTGGGATTGGTTCTTGTTTGTATATCCTTATTCTATATTTTATCAAACTCTCATTTTGTAGCTGCGGCGCAGCTCCTTATTTATGTGGGAGCTATAAATGTTTTAATTTTATTTGCTGTGATGTTCATGAATGGTTCAGAAGATTACAAAGATTTCAATCTTTGGACTGTTGGGAATGGTCTTACTTCCCTAATTTGTACAAGTCTTTTTGTTTTACTAATTACTATTATTTCAGATACAACATGGTATGGGATTATTTGGACTACAAGAGCAAACCAGATTATAGAGCAAGATTTGGTAAGTAATGGTCAACAAATTGGAATTCATTTAGCAACAGATTTTTTTCTTCCATTTGAATTCATTTCAATAATTCTTTTAGTTGCTTTGATAGGTGCGATTGCCACGGCTCGTCAGTAATAAATCTTTTTAATTGGTAATCGCAATCCAAATCAGACTTTATTCTATGTTATCACATTTATTTGAGGATTATTCATATATAAATTCTTTTATTCGATCTATATTCCAATCTTTTTTTTTTTGTTTTGTACTTGTGATATTCTTATTCTAGTCAATCTAATCTGTTGATGTTAAATTGTTGTTCATTGTTCATATTGAAATAAATCGAAATCGCTAAGGAGTGGGGCCATGATGCTCGAACATGTGCTTGGTTTGAGTGCTTATTTATTTTCTATCGGTATCTATGGATTGATCACGAGTCGAAATATGGTTAGAGCCCTTATGTGTCTTGAACTTATACTGAATGCCGTCAATATAAATTTAGTAACATTTTCTGATTTTTTTGATAGTCGCCAATTAAAAGGAAATATTTTTTCAATTTTTATTATATCTATCGCAGCCGCTGAAGCAGCTATCGGGCTGGCTATAGTTTCATCAATTTATCGTAACAGAAAATCAATCCGTATCAATCAATTGAATTTGTTGAATAAGTAGTATTAATCATATAAAATATTTAGATTCATTAATTTGAATTGATATTTATGATAGATAGCGTATCTGATAATGTTTACGAAAACGTAAGAAATTAAAGTATCTTGGTTCTATCTCATGAGTCGATCCGAAATTGAATAGACAAATTATGATAAATCATTGATTCATCTGGTGTCTAAATATATGATTCATTTCAAAATTTACTAGATCGAAAATTTATGACGTTTTTTTAAAAAAAAATTATAGCTCCAATGTCACATTCAGTAAAAATCTATGATACATGTATAGGGTGTACTCAATGTGTCCGGGCCTGCCCCACAGATGTATTAGAAATGATACCTTGGGACGGGTGTAAAGCTAAGCAAATTGCTTCTGCTCCAAGAACGGAAGACTGTGTTGGCTGTAAGAGATGCGAATCCGCCTGTCCAACTGATTTCTTGAGTGTTCGAGTTTATCTATGGCATGAAACAACTCGAAGCATGGGTCTAGCTTATTGATATTTTCCAGAAAAAACCACTTGAATACATTTGATTTTTTGTTTACCGACAAAAACCCGTACTAAAAAAATAATAATAAAAAAATAGATTAGGTTTTCGAGTACGGGTTTTTCTTGTCCAAGTGTATCTTGTCTTTACCACGAATTCTTTTCCTTGGTTAACAGTATTAGTAGTTTTACCAATATTCGCGGGTTCCTTGATTTTCGTTTTCCCTCATAGAGGAAATAAGGTAATTAGGTGGTATACTATACTTATATGTGTACTAGAACTCCTTTTAATGACCTATGCATTCTCTTATTATTTCCAATTGGACGATCCCTTAATCCAATTGACGGAGTCTTATCAATGGATTAATTTTTTTGATTTTTACTGGAGATTAGGAATAGATGGACTTTCTATAGGACCTATTTTACTGACCGGATTTATCACCACTTTAGCTACTTTAGCGGCTCGGCCAATTACTCGGGATTCTCGATTATTTCATTTTTTGATGTTAGCAATGTATAGTGGTCAAATAGGATTATTTTCTTCTCAAAATCTTTTACTTTTTTTCATTATGTGGGAGTTAGAATTAATTCCTGTTTATCTACTTCTAGCCATGTGGGGGGGAAAGCAACGTCTGTATTCAGCTACAAAATTTATTTTGTATACTGCAGGAAGTTCCGTTTTTTTATTAATGGGAGCTTTAGGTATCGCTTTCTATGCTTCCAATGAACCAACATTCAATTTTGAAACATCAGCTAATCAATCATATCCTGTGACCTTGGAAATACTATTCTATATTGGATTTCTTATTGCTTTTGCTGTCAAATCACCGATTATACCCTTACATACATGGTTACCAGACACCCATGGAGAAGCACATTACAGTACTTGTATGCTTTTAGCTGGAATCTTATTAAAAATGGGAGCATATGGATTGGTTCGAATAAATATGGAATTATTATCCCACGCCCATTCTATATTTTCTTCTTGGTTGATAATAGTAGGCGCAATACAAATAATCTATGCAGCTTCAACATCTTCTGGTCAAAAAAATTTAAAAAAAAGAATAGCCTATTCTTCTGTATCTCATATGGGTTTTACAATTATAGGAATTTGCTCTATAAGCGATATGGGACTCAACGGGGCCATTTTACAAATAATATCTCATGGATTTATTGGCGCTGGGCTTTTTTTCTTGTCAGGAACAAGTTATGATAGAATACGTCTTGTTTATCTTGACGAAATGGGCGGAATGGCTACCCTAATGCCAAAAATATTCATGATGTTCAGTATCTTATCATTAGCTTCTCTTGCATTACCGGGCATGAGCGGCTTTTTTGCAGAATTGGTAGTATTTTTTGGAATAATTACCGCCAAAAAATATTTTTTAATGCCAAAAATACTAATTACTTTTGGAGCGGCAGTTGGAACGATATTGACTCCTATTTATTTATTATCTATGTTACGCCAGATGTTCTATGGATACAAGCTGCTTAATGCCACAAATTCTTATTTTTTTGATTCTGGACCACGGGAATTATTTGTTTCGATTGCTATCCTTCTGCCTGTAATTAGTATTGGTATTTATCCGGATTTCGTTTTCTCATTATCAGTTGACAAGGTCGAAGCTATTCTATCGAATTTTTTTTATAGCTAATTTTTTTTTATAGGTAGTTATTAAAAAATTAAAAAAAAAAACGGAATTGTAATCAGATATGTTTAACATTTGCGAGAACCTTTTGAATCACTCAAGTAATGGAGTGATTCAAAAGGTTCTCAACGACTTACCTGAAGCTTCTTATATATATGTTAAACTGGCTTATGGTTATATTTGTTAAACTCGTTCTTGAATTCAATTAGGATATTAATGTAAATGAACCATAACTATGTAGTCCTATTCCTAATAAATTAACCCCAAAATAGCATATCCAAATTATAAGAAAACCGATCGAAGCAACAATTGCCGAATTTAAACCTTCCAAATTCTTATTTGTTCGAGTATGGAAATAAATCGCGAATATGGTCCAAGTAATAAATGCCCAAGTTTCTTTTGGGTCCCAATTCCAATATGATCCCCATGCTTCATTAGCCCAGACTGCTCCTGAAAGAATACCTATGGTTAAAAAAAGAAACCCTATACTAAGAATACGAAAACCCCAATGATCTAATTGTTGAATCAATTGAAACCTGTAATAATTCCTAGAAGAAGTAAAAAAAGTATTTTTAAAAATATTTCGTTTTTCCATCATGTATTGGATCTCATCAACGGGAAATGAATCATTTAATAAATTATTGTTTTTACCAACAATTCTTATGACTTTTCGAAATGTAATTACGAGAAGTGCTGCTGACAATAATGATCCGCATAAAAGAGCTGCATAGCCCGATACCATCATACTTACGTGCATTATTAACCACTGGGATTGGAGAGCAGGTACTAAAATTTTCGATTGATTCATATCGGTTAAAAGACCCCAAGTAGCAAAGCCCTGGGTAAAAAAAGTACTTGGTGCGGTTATTGTGCTTAAATAATTCTTATGTTTTTTAAAATATGGAACCATATGAATAATAGAGAAAATCCATGAAAGAAATATTAATGATTCGTATAAATCACTTATTGGTAAATGTCCCGAATAAATCCAACGAGTAATTAGTAATCCTGTTAGGCAGAAAAAAGTGGTTAACATGCCTTTTTCTGACGAATCATAGAGTCCCACAAATTCATTGACTAATAAGGTTAGAAAATGAATTATAATTACAATTGAAACGACCGAAAAAGATATATGAGTTAATATATGTTCTAAAGTCAAAAATATCATAAAAAAAAAGGGGGGAATACTTTAATTATCCATAATTTTACATATGGAATTGAATTCATTATAGGATTTATTCTATCCTTTTAATAATTAGATAATTTAATTATGTTATGCCGCCACTCGGACTCGAACCGAGATGCTCTAGCACTGCTTCCTAAGAGCAGCGTGTCTACCGATTTCACCATGGCGGCTTGCTCAAAATTATAATAACCCTTTTTTATTCAATTGGCGAGCTTGAAGGAGTTAATTCAATGGAATATTTTTTTGTTGAAACATTCAAATTAATGAAAATAAAAATGAATTTTTATTGTATTAATCCTTAGAGTTTCGTTAGGTATAAAATTTGTGTTAAGGTTTAGCAACCCCATTAGATATTGATTTATGGACATATAATATAACAAAAAAAGTTTCGAGTTCTGTCCCGGACTTTCAAATTGAAAACTGGAAAATCTTATCTAATTCAATATATATTCCTTGATAGATCATCCAGATCAAGCATATGATCTAAACCAGATCAGTCAAAATTTACACATTTTTATCTACCTAGTATTTCTTTAAATTGGATTGAAGGCATCAAAGGTTCTATTTTCTATAGTGATTAAAAATAATAATTGTCAAGACAGTTATAAAATAAGTTAAACTTAATTATAAAATAAGTTAAACTTAATTCATTTTTTTTTTTTTTTAATTAAAAATAATAAGATTTTTTTATGGAACATACATATCAATATTTATGGATTCTATCTTTCGTTACACTTCCAGTCCCTATGTTAATAGGAATAGGGCTGCTACTTTTTCCGGTGTCAACAAAAAAACTTCACCGTATATGGGCTTTTCCGAGTGTTTTATTGTTAAGTATAGTTATGGTTTTTTCGACCGATCTGTTTATTCAGCAAATAAATAGCAGTTCCATTTATCAATATGTATGGTCTTGGACCATCAACAATGATTTTTCCTTAGAGTTCGGGTATTTGATTGACCCACTTACTTCTATTTTGTTAATATTAATTACTACGGTTGGAATTTTAGTTCTTGTTTATAGTGACAGTTATATGTCTCATGATCAAGGCTATTTGAGATTTTTTGTTTATATGAGTTTTTTCAATACTTCAATGCTGGGATTAGTTACCAGTTCCAATTTAATACAAATTTATATCTTTTGGGAATTGGTTGGAATGTGCTCTTACCTATTAATAGGCTTTTGGTTCACACGACCTAGTGTGTCCAATGCTTGTCAAAAAGCATTCGTAACTAATCGTGTAGGCGATTTTGGTTTATTATTAGGAATTTTAGGTCTTTATTGGCTAACAGGCAGTTTCGAATTTCAGGATTTGTTTGAAATATTCAATAATTTTATTTCTAATAATGATAATGAGGTTCATTTTTTATTTGTTACTTTGTGCGCTTTCCTATTATTTTCCGGTGCAATTGCTAAATCGGCACAATTCCCTCTTCATGTGTGGTTACCAGATGCCATGGAAGGACCTACCCCTATTTCGGCTCTAATACATGCTGCTACCATGGTAGCAGCGGGAATTTTTCTTGTAGCTCGACTTCTTCCTCTTTTCGTAGTTATACCTTACATAATGAAGCTAATAGCTTTGATAGGTATAATAACAGTACTCTTAGGAGCTACTTTAGCTTTTGCTCAAAAAGATATTAAGAGAGGTTTAGCCTATTCTACAATGTCTCAATTGGGTTATATGATGTTAGCTTTAGGTATGGGCTCCTATCGAGCTGCTTTATTTCATTTGATTACTCATGCTTATTCGAAAGCATTGTTGTTTTTAGGATCTGGATCCATTATTCATTCAATGGAAGGTATTGTCGGCTATTCTCCAGATAAGAGTCAAAATATGGTTCTTATGGGTGGTTTAACAAAACATGTTCCAATTACAAAAATTGCTTTTTTATTAGGAACCCTTTCTCTTTGTGGTATTCCACCTCTCGCCTGTTTTTGGTCTAAAGATGAAATTCTTAATGATAGTTTGTCGTATTCACCTATTTTCGCAATAATAGCTTTTTCTACAGCAGGATTAACTGCATTTTATATGTTTCGGGTTTATTTACTTACTTTTGAGGGGCATTTAAATATTTATTTTCAAAATTATAATGGTAAAAAAAACAGCGCATTCTATTCAATATCTTTATGGGGTAAACAGCGATCAAAAATGCTTAAAAGAAAAATGCGTTTATTACCTTTATTAACAATAAATAATAATGAAAGGGCTTCCTTTTTTTGTTTTTTTTGGAAAAAAATATATCAAACTGGTGGTACTGTAAGAAGGATGACATGTCCTTTTATTACTATTAATCATTTTGGCACTA